ATTTTTTCCCTCCTGCTAAGAAAATGTTCAGCCTTCAGGCCATTTCAAAATCCTTCAATTGGTACACGCAAGAAATAGGCCAATTTGGCTGCTTTTTGCTCAATTTCTCGTGGAGTTAAATTCTCATCAGTACGAGTCAAAGGAATGGCCCCCTGGCCTCTGATTTCCATATAAAGGGCATGCCGAGCATAAATACCCTCTTTAACTTCTATTCTGATAGACTGAATATCTTTCATAAGGAATCGTAGTAAGATGCGACGATTTTTTCCAGGAAATCCCCAACGAAAAATACACACTATTCTTTCTTTTATATCGAAAAGATCATAACCACTACCCACATTCCACGAAATTGTGCACCACAAATAAGAGCTAAAAAAGAGACCGGCGATTCCATAGAAAGACATCACAAGCCCTTGTGGAAAAAAATTTATTTGCTGAGACAGAAATAAAGATATCAAATTTATGCCAAGATAACTGGAAATTCCAACCAATAAAAACCCCAATGAACCCAAAAAAAGTATAAAGGCCCAGCATAAATTACTTGTTTTTCTAGACCCCGCTATAAGTTCTATCCATATGCGTTTTGATCGCCAACTCATACTAGATCCAGTTGAATTTTATTGGAAGTAGGAGACTAGCCCAAAGGAATTTCACGTTACTTTTTTTTGCTTCTGATTTTTGCTTCCGAAGTAACTTTCATCAACTCGCATTATTCGGATGTGGAGTTTTAGGAGGAATTCGTTAGGTCTAAAAAAAGGAGCCCTTTCATATAATCCCCTATACATATATACATACATTGGTTTTGGTTTATTTCAGGCATCCGACCCAATTTGAAAATAGCTCATTTACCCATATATCATATTTACGCCTGCATAAGAACCCTTTCCTTTATCTTTGAAGGAAGCCGCATGGTATACCATATTATAGATTATGGTATACCATAATCTATTAAATGGGTATCTTAAAAAAAAATAGATGAAATTTGTCCTCATCGGATCTAAAAAATATTGTTTTTTTGAACATGAAGAGATAAAGAAACCATTGCAATTGCCGGAAATACTAAGCCCACTAAAGGCACAAAAATGGAGGGTAAGTTGTTGAGAATTGTCATAGAATGGGCACCTCGATTTTCTATTTGTACCTGTTATTTATTGTTATATTAATCTTTTATCTGTTATTGTTATCTTATATATAGTCACTTAGATATCTTATAATCAGAAAAATAATTATATAATTATACTAAGTTGACCTAAACGACTATATATAATTTAGTAATCATGTATATTAATCTTTTTATCTGTTGGAGTATTGATAAAAAAAATTATATACATGATTCTTTCTAGAATTTAATCTTATGTCACCAAAACAAAAACAAAAAAGACCCGCATTTTTCCTTTCATTCCGATAAATAAATACTTGATTTATTATTATTTCTGATTCAAAGGAAAAAACCCGTGGAACTGAAATAACTCGGTTATCACGTGTTTTAAAAAATTCCGCGGTATGATTGGATCGAATATGCCTTTCTCAAATAAAGGTTCGGCCTCTTGTGAACCTTCCGGTACTGTTATATTCAATGTTTGCTCAATCACCCTTTTACCTGCAAATGCAATGTAGGCGTCGGGTTCCGCAATAATGATATCCCCCAACGTACCAAAACTAGCTGTCACTCCACCAGTCGTCGGAGATGCAAGGATTGATATATAAAATAACTTTTTATTTACTTGATAATCATATAAAGCACAAGATATTTTAGCCATTTGTATCAAGCTCACACCTCCTTCTTGCATGCGTGCTCCTCCGGAAGCACACACTATAATAAGAGGCAGGAATTGATTAGTAGCAGACTCGATCAAACGAGTGATTTTTTCGCCTACTACGGACCCCATACTGCCCCCAATAAACCGAAAATCCATAACTCCAATTGCTACGGGAATGCCATTTAGTTGGCCTGTGCCTGTTTGAATAGCCTCGGTTAATCCTGTCTCTTTTTGATAAAAAACAAGGCGGTCTTCATACGGCTCTTCCTCAAAAACAATCTCTTCCTCTTCCTCAAATTCAAATTCCCCAAAAAGATCTTCTTCTTCTTCCATGGGATCCCTCAGTTCTTCCTGTCTATCCCCTTCTTGATTTTCTTCCATGGGATCCCCCAGTTCTTCCTGTTTATCCCCTTCTTGATTTTCATCTATTGGAGCCCCAATATCTATTGGAGCCCCACCCAATATCTGTATCTGTATGGAATTCACCTTCCTCAAGAAAAAGGCGAGGAGCGCCTTGTCTTGAGTCCCCCTTTATTTTACTTCCGTTTTAGGAAAGTTTTTATTAGCGGAATTATTTTGGTCACTATAAAAATTTGAATTAGCGGAAGGATTTGAATCCTTAGGTGTTGTACACTTAGACATAATAGATATATGACAAACCCGATTGTCAAATAGATTATTAGCAGTGTTTCTCCCGCTAGGGAGCAGTAGAAAAAGGTAATTAGCCACTTTTTAATCTC